GCCCATTTTAGGGGGTGGACGTGCTATTTGTTTACATCCATTAGTTCGTAAAGGATTCAATGCAGACTTTGATGGGGATCAAATGGCTGTTCATGTACCTTTATCTTTGGAAGCGCAAGCGGAGGCTCGTTTACTTATGTTTTCTCATATGAATCTCTTTTCTCCGGCTATTGGAGATCCCATTTCGGTACCAACCCAAGATATGCTTATTGGACTCTATGTATTAACGATCGGGAATCGTCGAGGTATTTGTGCAAATAGGTATAATCCATGGAATCGCATAAACTATCAAAATGAAACAGTTAATGATTATAAGTATAAATATACTACGAAAGAGAAAGAGCCCTATTTTTGTAGTTCCTATGATGTACTTATAGTTTATCAGCAGAAACGAATCAATTTAGATAGTCCTTTGTGGCTTCGGTGGCGACTAGATCAACGTGTCATTGCCTCAAGAGAAGTTCCTGTCGAAGTTCAATATGAATCTTTGGGTACCTATCATGAAATTTATGGGCACTATCTAATAGTAAGACGTATAAAAAAACAAACCCTTTGTATATACACCCGAACCACTGTTGGTCATATTTCTTTTTCTCGAGAAATAGAAGAAGCCATACAGGGGTTTTGTCAGGCCTACTCATACGGTACCTAAGCTAAGGAATTATGTAATACCGCGGGAATTTTGATCTCTCCGGTTCAACTGGAATCATAATTCCTTAATTTCTACATGAATCGAGATCCAGTAAAGGAGGTCTTCGAATCACTGACTCAAACCCATTGGCGAATCCTACTCAGCGGAATAGAGAAGTACTTATGGCAGAATGGGCTGATCTGTTCTTTTACAATAAAGCGATAGATGGGTCTGCCATGAAACGACTTATTAGCAGATTAATAGATCACTTCGGAATGGCATATACATCGCACACCCTGGATCAAGTAAAGACTCTGGGTTTCCAGCAAGCCACTGCTACATCCATTTCATTAGGAATTGATGATCTTTTAACAGTACCTTCTAAGGGGTGGCTAGTCCAAGATGCTGAACAACAAAGTTTCATTTTAGAAAAGCACCATCATTATGGGAATGTACACACAGTAGAAAAATTACGCCAATCCATTGAGATATGGTATGCTACAAGTGAATATTTGAGACAAGAAATGCATCCTAATTTTAGGATGACTGATCCTTCTAATTCAGTCCATATAATGTCCTTTTCGGGAGCTAGAGGAAATGCATCTCAGGTACACCAATTAGTAGGTATGAGAGGATTAATGTCGGATCCCCAAGGACAAATGATTGATTTACCGATTCAAAGCAATTTACGCGAAGGACTTTCTTTAACGGAATATATCATTTCCTGCTACGGAGCCCGCAAAGGAGTTGTGGATACTGCTGTACGAACATCAGATGCTGGATACCTCACGCGTAGACTTGTTGAAGTAGTTCAACACATTGTTGTACGTAGAACAGATTGTGGCACTACCCGAGGCATTTCCGTGAGTCCTAGAAATGGGATGACGGAAAGAATTTGGGTCCAAACACTAATTGGTCGTGTATTAGCATACAATATATATATGGGCCTACGTTGCATTGCCGCTCAAAATAAAGATATTGGGGTTGGACTTGTCACTCGATTCATAACCTTTCGAACACAACCAATATATATTCGAACCCCCTTTCTTTGCAGGAGTATATCTTGGATCTGTCGATTATGTTATGGTCAGAGTCCCACTCATGGCGACCTGGTCGAATTAGGAGAAGCAGTAGGTATTATTGCGGGTCAATCAATCGGCGAACCGGGGACTCAACTAACATTAAGAACCTTTCATACCGGTGGAGTATTCACAGGTGGTACTGCAGAACATGTACGAGCTCCTTTTAAGGGAAAAATAAAATTCAATGAGGATTTGGTTCATCCCACACGTACACGTCATGGGCATCCTGCTTTTCTATGTTATATAGACCTGTATGTAACTATTGAGAGTCACGATATTCTACATAATGTGAATATTCCACCCAAAAGTTTTCTTTTAGTTCAAAATGATCAATATGTAGAATCAGAACAAGTGATTGCTGAGATTCGCGCTGGAACATCCACTTTCAATTTTAATAAAGTTAAAGAGAAAGTTCGAAAACATATTTATTCTGACTCAGAGGGAGAAATGCACTGGAGTACCGATGTGTACCATGCACCTGAATATAAATATGGTAATGTTCATCTCTTACCCAAAACAAGTCATTTATGGATATTATCAGGATCTCTGTGCAGATCCAGTATAGTGCCTTTTTCGCTCCACAAGGATCAAGATCAAATGAATGTTCATTCTGTTGAACGGAGATCTATTTCTGACCTCTCCGTGACTAATGATCAAGTGAGACACAAATTGTTTAGTTCGAATCCTTACGGTAAAAAGGGGGGGGTTCTTGATTATTCAGGACCTGATCGAATCATATCCAACGGTCATTGGAATTTCATATATCCTACCATTCTCCACGAGAATT